TGATTTCCATATGATAGGAAATTCTAATGATCTCGATACAAGTCAAAAATACAGACATTTGTGGGTTCAATGCGAAAATTGTTATGGATTAAATTATAAAAAATTTTTTAGGTTAAAACTGAATATTTGTGAACAATGTGGATATCATTTGAAAATGAGTAGTTCAGAAAGAATCGAACTTTTGATTGATCCAGACACTTGGGATGCTATGGATGAGGACATGGTTTCCGTGGACCCGATTGAATTTCATTCGGAGGAGGAACCTTATAAAGATCGTATTGATTCTTATCAAAAAAAGACAGGGTTAACCGAGGCGGTTCAAACAGGCATAGGTCAACTAAAGGGTATTCCCATAGCAATTGGGATTATGGATTTTCAGTTTATGGGGGGCAGTATGGGATCCGTAGTAGGCGAGAAAATCACCCGTTTGATTGAATATGCTACTAATAGATCTTTACCTCTTATTATAGTGTGTGCTTCCGGAGGAGCGCGCATGCAAGAAGGAAGTTTGAGCTTGATGCAAATGGCTAAAATATCTTCAGCTTCATATAATTATCAATCAAATAAAAAGTTATTCTACGTATCAATCCTTACATCTCCTACAACCGGTGGAGTGACTGCCAGTTTTGGTATGTTAGGAGATATCATTATTGCCGAACCTAACGCCTACATTGCATTTGCGGGTAAAAGAGTAATTGAACAAACATTGAATAAGACAGTACCCGATGGTTCACAAGAAGCTGAGTATTTATTCCATAAGGGCTTATTCGACCCAATCGTACCACGTAATCCTTTAAAAGGTATTCTGAGTGAGTTATTTCAGCTTCACGGTTTCTTTCCCTTGAATCAAAATTCAATCAAGTAGATCGTTTAATTCAGTTCTTTTTTTCTTTGAGGTGAACAAAACAAGTATTTAGTTTCTATTTATAGTAATAAGTAATCAAAAAAAAATAGATAATATAAAGGTGAATAGGTACACTTATTTAGTTCTTCATTTCTTGTACCTATACCTATTATTATATACTGATAATAGATATACTTATCATAAGATATCTTTATAACAGGTACAAATATTAAATCGAGGTATCCATTCTATGACAACTTTCAACTTACCCTCTTTTTTTGTGCCTTTAGTGGGTCTATTATTTCCGGCAATTGCAATGGCTTCTCTATCTTTTTATGTTCAAAAAAACAAGATTGTCTAGATTTGATGGGACCCAATCTCATCCATTTTTTTCAAGACTCGGATTTGGATCATAATACAGATATCTATTTATTTATGGGTCGGCAGATGTATGAAATGTAAAGTAAAAATATCTATATGTATGTAGATATCCATAGTGGGATCCTATAAAAGGGATCTTTTTTTTATATCTAACCGATTCGATGAATTACTCCGAATGGTTCACATCATAATAATAGTGCTAGTTGATGAGAGTTACTTCGGGAACAAAACAAAAAAATAAAGTCAAATTCATTTTGGTTATTCTCTCAATTCCAATAAAATGAAACAACTGGATCTAGTATGAACTGGCGATCAGAACGTATATGGATAGAACTTATAACGGGGTCTCGAAAAACAAGTAATTTCTGTTGGGCTTGTCTCCTTTTTTTAGGTTCGCTGGGATTCTTATTGGTTGGAACTTCTAGTTACCTTGGTAGGAATTTGATATCCTTATTTCCTTCTCAGCAAATCCTTTTTTTTCCACAAGGGATCGTGATGTCTTTCTACGGGATCGCGGGTCTGTTCATTAGCTCCTATTTGTGGTGCACAATTTCGTGGAATGTAGGTAGTGGTTATGATAGATTCGATAGAAAAAAAGGAATAGTGTCTATTTTTCGTTGGGGATTCCCTGGAAGAAATCGTCGCATATTCCTTCGATTCCTTATGAAAGATATCCAGTCGATTAGAATAGAGGTTAAGGAAGGTATTTATCCTCGGCGTGTACTTTATATGGAAATCAGAGGCCAGGGTGCCGTTCCCTTGACTCGTACTGATGAGAATTTGACTCCGCGAGAAATTGAACAAAAGGCTGCGGAATTGGCCTATTTTTTGCGCGTACCAATTGAAGTATTTTGAAATGAATTGAAGAATGAATGCTTTCGCAGCATTGAGTAAGGACCTCATGAATTATATTTGTTGTTATATAACAACTTAAGTTTTTTCAGGGCGCTCGTTCGAGCAAAAGCAGACGCGTATGGAACAACCAGAAAACAGAAAACAAAGTGGTTTTTGTCCACCAAAACCAGTTTTTCATACTAGTAACAAGTATACTAACTAAGTATGGATTCATCTATCTGAACAGTTCAGACTATAGAATTCATCTTTTTTTTGTCCAATAATTTTTGAATTGATATGTTAGATATAGATGGATCATATCTTGTAATTTCATTTTTTTTTCAATTGATGTTTTGTTTATTTTTATCCTTTCTTTTCCTTTTTGATGATCAAAAGATTGGATCGTTTATAACTAGAATCAATCATTCTATTTATCTCTTTTTTTTTGCTACTCGTTTTTGATTTCATCTTATCAATACAATATTTTCCGAAATTTCCCTCAACTATTCCCCGGCTACGGCTAGCCAGCGAAGTTTTTTGAAATAATAGATCTAAGGGGGTTCTTTTGCCCCTAAATCCAAAAAGATTCATTTGCTCGTTCGGGCATTCATCGAAAGGGTGCAATTGCTTCGAATGAAGAAATAATAAAACAAAATATTGTTTCCAGATCCAAGGACTAACCAATTAATTAAAAAGGGGGAAATAGGTCTATGGATTCAATACCTTGTTATAGAACTCATGTTTCATGGAAATATCAGATTGGATAGAATCGAGGAATGAAGTGGTTTCATTAACAATTCAAAGATTAAAAATGCCAAAAAAGAAAGCATTCAACCCCCTTCTATATCTTACATCTATAGTCTTTTTGCCCTGGTGGATTTCTCTCTCATTTAATAAAAGTATGGAATCTTTGGTTACTAATTGGTGGAATGCTGGGCAATCCGAAATTGTTTTGAATGAGATTCAAGAAAAGAACGTTCTAGAAAAATTCATAGAATTAGAAGAACTCTTCCTTTTGGACGAAATGATAAAGGAGTACCCGGATACACATATACAAAAGTTTCGTATAGGAATACACAAAGAAACGATACAATTGGTCAAGATGTACAATGAGGGTCATATCCATACCATTTTACACTTTTCGACAAATCTAATAAGTTTCGCTATTCTAAGTGGTTATTCTATTCTAGGTAATGAAGAACTTGTTCTTATTAATTCTTGGGTTCGGGAATTTATCTATAACTTAAGCGACACAATAAAAGCTTTTTCTATTCTTTTATTAACTGATTTATGTATCGGATTCCACTCGCCTCACGGTTGGGAACTAATTATTAGTTCTATATACAAGGATTTTGGATTTTCTCATAATAATCAGATTATATCTGGTCTTGTTTCCACCTTTCCAGTCATTCTAGATACAATTTTAAAATATTGGATCTTCCGTTATTTAAATCGTGTATCTCCGTCACTTGTAGTGATTTATCATTCAATGAATGACTAAAGAATGATCCACTGATATGAATCTAATCATAATGTTTTTTACTTCGTACATAAACAAACCTTTTTAATCTTACTCATTCTTTATGTTTCTATCCATCTAGGAAATTCCTCCTGGATTCCAGTAAAATAGCAGAATCGTGGATAGGGAACTCTACTAGCAACCTACCCAATTTATTGTAGAAATTTTCGGGATCAATGATTGGACCATGCAAAATAGAAATATCTTTTCTTGGATAAAGGAACAGATGACTCGATCCATTTCCGTATCGATCATTATATTTATATATGTAATAACTTGGACATCTATTTCACATGCATATCCCATTTTTGCACAACAGAGTTATGAAAATCCACGAGAAGCGACTGGGCGTATTGTATGCGCCAATTGTCATTTAGCTAATAAGCCCGTGGATATTGAGGTTCCACAAGCCGTACTTCCTGATACTGTATTTGAAGCAGTTGTTAGAATTCCTTATGATATTCAACTGAAACAAGTTCTTTCTAATGGGAAAAGGGGGTCTTTGAATGTAGGGGCCGTTCTTATTTTACCTGAGGGATTCGAATTAGCCCCCCCCGATCGTATTTCTCCGGAAATGAAAGAAAAGATGGGCAATCTTTCTTTTCAGAGTTATCGTCCTACTAAAAAAAATATTCTTGTGATAGGTCCTGTTCCTGGTCAGAAATATAGTGAAATCACTTTTCCTATTTTATCTCCGGACCCCATTACTAAGAAAGACGTTTACTTCTTAAAATATCCGATATACGTGGGCGGGAATAGGGGAAGGGGTCAGATTTATCCCGATGGGAGCAAGAGTAACAATACAGTCTATAATGCTACAGCATCGGGTATAGTAAGCAAAATAATACGTAAAGAAAAAGGGGGGTATGAAATAACCATAGCGGATGCATTGGATGGACACTCAGTCGTTGATATTATACCTCCGGGACCAGAACTTCTTGTTTCAGAGGGTGAATCCATCAAGCTTGATCAACCATTAACGAGTAATCCCAATGTGGGTGGATTTGGTCAGGGAGATGCAGAAATAGTACTTCAAGATCCATCGCGTGTCCAAGGCCTTTTTTTCTTCTTGGCATCTGTTATTCTGGCACAAATCTTTTTGGTTCTTAAAAAGAAACAGTTTGAGAAGGTTCAATTGTCCGAAATGAATTTTTAGAGCCATGTATTTCGAAACATTAAGTTGAAAAAAAAAGACTAAAGTTCTTGTTGATCGATGCAATTCTGTATGGTCAAAAATAATAATAAATAATGAAGGGCCTTTTGCTTGTTTTGTTTATACTGTTTTTCTTCAAGCTATTTGGAATTACTTGTATTCCATCGCTAATAATATACTAGTATACTGGCGTGTAGGTTGCGAAGAATACTTTTTTATTTGATTTGACCCCGAGCCCCTATTTATTTTTTTTTTCAATCCAAACCAAA